TTTTTTCTTATTTTATTAGTAGTCTTATAGTAGTCTTAGATTTTGCATTTTGATGAGCCTCGTTTTGAGGAATTCATGGAATAATCCATTTTTATGGAAAAAAGAATAAGAACAAGGATATGAGTCCACCGCTTACAAGAAAAGATCTCATGATAGTCAATATGGGCCCGCACCACCCATCAATGCATGGTGTTCTTCGACTGATCGTTACTCTCGATGGTGAAGATGTTATTGATTGCGAACCCATATTAGGGTATTTACACAGAGGAATGGAAAAAATCGCGGAAAACAGAACTATTATACAATACTTGCCTTATGTAACACGGTGGGATTATTTAGCTACTATGTTTACAGAAGCAATAACGGTAAATGCACCAGAATTCTTGGAGAATATTCAAATACCCCAAAGAGCCAGCTATATTAGGGTAATTATGTTAGAATTGAGCCGTATAGCTTCTCACTTGTTATGGCTTGGACCTTTTATGGCGGATCTCGGGGCACAGACTCCTTTTTTCTACATTTTTAGAGAGAGAGAATTGATATATGATCTATTTGAAGCTGCTACAGGTATGCGAATGATGCATAATTACTTTCGCATCGGAGGAGTAGCTGCCGATCTACCTTATGGATGGATGGATAAATGTTTAGATTTCTGTGATTATTTTTTACGAGGAGTTGTTGAATATCAACAACTTATTACACAGAATCCTATTTTTTTAGAACGAGTTGAAGGAGTCGGTTTTATTAGTGGAGAAGAAGCCGTAAATTGGGGCTTATCGGGCCCAATGTTACGAGCTTCTGGAATACAATGGGATCTTCGTAAAATTGATCCTTATGAGTCTTACAATCAATTTGATTGGAAAGTACAATGGCAAAAAGAAGGAGATTCGTTAGCTCGCTATTTAGTACGAATCGGTGAAATGAGGGAATCCATAAAAATAATTCAACAGGCTGTAGAGAAAATTCCGGGAGGACCTTATGAGAATTTAGAAGCCCGACGTTTTAAGAAAGCAAATAATTTCGAATGGAATGATTTTGAATATCGATTTCTTGGTAAAAAACCTTCGCCCAATTTTGAATTATCAAAGCAAGAGCTTTATGTAAGAGTAGAAGCTCCAAAAGGTGAATTAGGAATTTATCTGGTAGGAGATGATAGTCTTTTCCCCTGGAGATGGAAAATTCGTCCACCTGGTTTTATTAATTTGCAAATTCTTCCTCAGCTAGTTAAAAAAATGAAATTGGCTGATATCATGACGATATTAGGTAGTATAGATATCATTATGGGGGAAATTGACCGTTGAAATGATAATAGATAGGGTAGAGGTAGAAACTATCAATTCTTTTTCGAAATCGGAATTATTAAAAGAAGTCTACGGACTGATATGGATTCTACCCATTTTGACCCTCCTACTGGGAATCACAATAGAAGTACTCGTAATTGTGTGGTTAGAAAGAGAAATATCTGCATCGATACAACAACGTATTGGTCCTGAATATGCTGGCCCCCTGGGACTGCTTCAAGCTATAGCAGACGGAACTAAGCTACTTTTTAAAGAGGATATCCTCCCATCCCGAGGAGATATTCCTTTATTTAGCATTGGGCCCTCTATAGCAGTCATATCCATTTTATTAAGTTTTTTAGTTATCCCTTTGGGATATCGTTTTGTTTTAGCTGATCTTAGTATTGGTGTTTTTTTATGGATTGCCATTTCAAGTATTGCTCCTATTGGTCTTCTCATGGCGGGATATAGCTCAAATAATAAATATTCTTTTTCAGGCGGTCTACGAGCGGCTGCTCAATCTATTAGTTATGAAATACCATTAACTTTTTGTGTGCTAGCAATATCTCTACGTGTGATTCGTTAAAATAGGATCTTTTTCCTCTAAAATACATTGAATGCTTATCTTCCTTTGCTTATTCTGTATTCGGGTTGGTAAGTTAAACTAGATAGCTATATGAGTGAAACAAAACAGCTTATTAATTTGTAGTAAAAATAGAAAATCTCATTTCCTACGTACAAGAAAAACGTTCAAGTAAACATAAGCAGTGTAAACTCTTTACCCCAAGGTTGAGATTGTTTGATTAGTCATCATATCTTGAAGCGGGCAAGAATAAAGGATTCGCGATATAGAATTCCATTCTATTTTGAGTTATTACTATAACTTATAACCATAAAGCAATCCATTAAAAGTTAGTGAGGGATTAGGAACACTAAAGTACATACAGGATTAGTAATGAGAGAATCTAAATCATTAGACATTTTTCCTCACAAAAGGAATCATAATAAGGACTTGAAATTGGTGGAAATGATCAAGTAGTACTTTCTTCGGATTCCGGTCTAGAGTATGTTCCCATTCACTTGTTAAAGAAATGGCTATCAAGAACGAATTAACCCTTTATTCTTTTTTCTTTTTAAGTACACCCTTCCCCGGGAAAGAAGAATAGGACAAAAGATATGGAATGCAATACAGAAAAGAATCTTTATTTATTCTTTTCTTCCTTTATCCCTATTCATACAGAATTCCTCATGAACTAATGCCCAATTCTTTCCATTTATTAATTGCTATAACGAGTGTTTTATTCCAATATTAAGTTATTACCGAACAAAGAAAAATTTTTCTTTTATTATATAAAGGATGAGATCAATTCAGAAGCGCTTTTTTGTTATTCTAGCAGACGGAATTGCTTTGATCTAATTTGGGGCTTTCCAATCAATTTTATCTTACCTAATTCTATCTACGCCCAAGGGATAATACCGAAATGAAACAATCCTTTCCTTTTTTCTGATCATAGAGGAGCCGTATGAAGCTAAGGTTTCATGTACGGTTTTGGAATAGCGGTGGGAACTGTGATGTTATCATCGACTATGATTATCTAACAGTTCAAGTACAGTTGATATAGTTGAAGCACAGTCCAAATATGGTTTTTTTGGCTGGAATCTTTGGCGTCAGCCTATAGGTTTTCTAGTTTTTCTAATTTCTTCTTTGGCAGAATGTGAAAGATTACCCTTTGATTTACCAGAAGCAGAAGAAGAATTAGTAGCAGGTTATCAAACCGAATATTCTGGTATTAAATATGGTTTATTTTATCTTGTTTCTTACCTAAATTTATTAGTTTCCTCTTTATTTGTAACTGTTCTATACTTAGGCGGGTGGAATTTCTCTATTCCCTATATATCCTTTTTTGGACTTTTCCAAATGAATAAAATAATTGGAATTTTGGAAATGGTAATAGGTATCTTTATTACATTAACTAAAGCTTATTTATTTCTCTTCATTTCTATCACAATAAGATGGACTTTACCCAGGATGAGAATGGATCAGTTATTAAATCTTGGATGGAAATTTCTTTTACCTATTTCTCTGGGCAATCTCTTATTAACAACTTCTTCCCAACTAGTTTCACTATAAATAAGATAATACAATAACAGTAAGAATATTTTCAACACAAAAGTTCTCTCAAACAAGAGAAAGAAACATACCTTTTTCATATATATTTAGAATATGTTCCCTATGCTAACTGGGTTCATTAGTTATGGTCAACAAACAATACGCGCCGCAAGATACATTGGTCAAAGTTTCATAATTACCTTATCCCACACAAATCGTTTACCTATAACGATTCACTACCCTTATGAAAAATCAATTACATCGGAGCGTTTCCGGGGGCGAATACACTTTGAATTTGATAAATGCATTGCTTGTGAAGTATGTGTTCGCGTATGCCCGATAGATCTACCTCTTGTGGATTGGAGATTTGAAAAAGATATTAAAAGGAAACAATTGCTTAATTATAGTATTGATTTCGGAGTTTGTATATTTTGTGGTAACTGTGTTGAATATTGTCCGACAAATTGTTTATCAATGACTGAAGAATATGAACTTTCTACTTATGATCGTCATGAATTGAATTACAATCAAATTGCTTTGAGTCGGTTACCAATCTCCATAATGGGAGATTACACAATTCAAACAATTAGGAATTCGCCTCAAAGTAAAATAGACGAAGAAAAATCTTGGAATTCAAGAACGATTACTGATTACTAGGTATTAGGATTTTTTTTATTAGAAAAATCCATTTTTACTAACTATAACGAAAAAAGAATAACTACTGCTTAACAACTTATATACATATACAAAAAAATATCCTAATACCTTTTTCCTTCCTTGAATCTTTTAGTTTTAGTCAGTTCATGAAAAATTTTATACTATAAATTTCTTCTTATCCATAATGGATTTACCTGGACCAATACATGAGATTCTTGTGCTATTTGGGGGATTTGTTCTTCTACTAGGGGGTCTAGGAGTAGTATTACTTACCAACCCAATTTATTCTGCTTTTTCACTGGGATTAGTTCTTGTTTGTATATCCTTATTCTATTTTTTATTGAATTCCTACTTTGTAGCTGTCGCACAACTTCTTATTTATGTGGGAGCCATAAATGTCTTGATCATATTTGCTGTAATGTTTGTAAACGGCTCAGAGTGGTCTAAAGATAAGAATTATTGGACTATTGGAGATGGGTTTACTTTACTCCTTTGTATAACTATTCCTTTTTCACTAATGACTACTATCCCAGATACGTCGTGGTATGGAATTCTTTGGACTACAAGATCAAACCAAATAGTAGAACAGGGTCTCATAAATAACGTTCAACAAATTGGGATTCATTTAGCAACCGATTTTTATCTTCCGTTTGAACTTATTTCCCTAATTCTTCTAGTTTCTTTAATAGGTGCAATTACTATGGCTCGACAATAAGAAATACTTAGAATGAGTCAAAATTCTTAGAATTTCAAATATAAAATAAATAACTAAAGAATCACAATTTTGATTTAGTAAAACCCATCTACTGCCAACACAACAAATACCTTCTTTTCTCTTTTGTTGCGTAATTGTTCTATTCTAATTAATTGAATCGGTTCAATTCTTGTCCTCATATTGAAATGAATCGAGATTGATAAGGAGTTAGTTAATGATGTTTGAGCATGTACTTTTTTTGAGTGTCTATTTATTTTCGATTGGTATCTATGGATTGATCACAAGCCGAAACATGGTTAGAGCTCTAATATGTCTTGAACTTATACTGAATTCAATTAATCTAAATCTCGTAACATTTTCTGATCTATTTGATAGTCGCCAATTAAAAGGAGACATTTTCGCAATTTTTGTTATAGCCCTTGCGGCTGCTGAAGCAGCTATTGGACTATCCATTCTTTCTTCCATCCATCGTAACAGGAAATCAACTCGTATCAATCAATCTAATTTTTTGAATAATTAGACATAGAATCCTCTAAACAAAGGCGCATATATAATAATACGGAACATTAAGATGAATAGAAATCTAATCTTATTTTCTTATTAGTATTTAATAATATCCATTTTTTGAGTAGGTTATTTCAGAGTATTCTTTTTTACTTATTGAATATTGCATTTTTGCAATTCATTGATATTGCAATTTGAATATTGCAATAATTTATATTGAAAAGATGATACCCAATTTATTGGCTAATTCGAATTAGTATGTAGAATTCGTATAATTATGACTGTTGAAGTCTTAAATTCAAGTCTCTTGGCTCTTTTCACGCTTTCTCACAAACAGATTAAGAAATATATTGCATTATTTGTTAAAGTTTGGATAAACCATTGCTTCGTCTGGTGTCTACAATACATCTAATTTATATAGTACTAATTTCATTTTTACCAGATCGAAAATTTTTATGTTGAAAAGGAAAATTTAGAGATCCAATGTCACATTCTGTAAAAATTTATGATACATGTATAGGATGCACTCAATGTGTACGAGCTTGTCCAACAGATGTATTAGAAATGATACCTTGGGATGGATGTAAAGCCAAGCAAATTGCTTCCGCGCCGAGAACCGAAGATTGTGTGGGTTGTAAGAGATGCGAATCTGCCTGCCCAACAGATTTTTTAAGTGTCCGCGTTTATTTAGGGCCTGAAACAACCCGCAGCATGGCTCTATCTTATTGATACGTTACAAAAAACTCCACTTGAATCGTCTGATTCCTCTTTACCGAAGAAGCCTGTGCTCGATTATTTCGAGCATGGGCTTTTCTGGTCAAAACGTATCTTGTCTTTATTACTTTATCATGAGTTATTTTCCTTGGTTAACAATACTTGTTGTTTTGCCGATATTTGCAGGTTCATTAATTTTCTTTTTACCTCATAAAGGAAATAAAATCGTTAGGTGGTATACTATATCCATTTGTTTATTAGAATTCCTTCTAATGACTTATGCATTCTGTTATCATTTCCAATTGGAGGATCCCTTAATCCAATTAAGGGAGGATTATAAATGGATAGATGTTTTGGATTTCCACTGGAGATTGGGAATCGATGGACTTTCATTAGGATCTATTTTATTGACAGGATTTATCACTACTTTAGCTACTTTAGCGGCTTGGCCGGTTACCCGGAATTCGCGATTATTCTATTTCCTGATGCTAGCAATGTATAGCGGTCAAATAGGATTATTTTCTTCACGAGATCTTTTACTTTTTTTTATCATGTGGGAGTTAGAATTAATCCCTGTTTACTTACTTTTATCCATGTGGGGGGGAAAGAGGCGTCTGTATTCAGCTACCAAGTTTATTTTGTATACTGCAGGGGGTTCCATTTTTTTCTTAATTGGGGTTCTGGGTATGGGGTTATATGGTTCCAATGAACCCGGATTAGATTTGGAAAGATTGATTAATCAATCATACCCTGCAACATTGGAAATACTACTGTATTTTGGCTTCCTTATTGCTTATGCTGTCAAATTGCCGATTATACCTCTACATACCTGGTTACCAGATACCCATGGGGAAGCGCATTACAGTACATGTATGCTTTTAGCCGGAATTCTATTAAAGATGGGAGCATACGGATTGATTCGGATCAATATGGAATTGTTACCTCATGCTCATTATCTGTTTTCCCCCTGGTTGGTAATAATAGGAGCGGTGCAAATAATCTATGCAGCTTCAACTTCTCTTGGTCAACGAAATTTCAAAAAAAGAATAGCCTACTCCTCCGTATCTCACATGGGTTTCATAATTATAGGAATTGGTTCCATAACCAACATTGGACTAAATGGAGCTATTTTACAAATATTATCCCATGGATTTATCGGTGCTACACTTTTTTTCTTGGCGGGAACGGCTTGTGATAGAGTGCGTCTTGTTTATCTCGAAGAACTGGGGGGAATATCTATTCCAATGCCAAAAATTTTTACCATGTTTAGTAGCTTTTCAATGGCTTCTCTTGCCTTGCCAGGAATGAGCGGTTTTGTTGCAGAATTAGTAGTATTTTTTGGACTAATTACTAGTCCTAAATTTATGTTAATGCCAAAAATGCTAATTACTTTTGTAATGGCAATTGGAATGATATTAACTCCTATTTATTTATTATCTATGTTACGCCAGATGTTCTATGGATACAAGCTATTCCATGTTCCAAACGAAAATTTTTTGGATTCTGGACCACGGGAACTCTTTCTTTTAATCTGTATCTTTTTACCAGTAATAGGAATTGGTATTTATCCAGATTTTGTTCTCTCGCTATCCGTTGACAGGGTAGAGGCTCTATTATCCAATTATTATCCTAAATAGGATTTTAACTAGTCTGCTCTATATTCCATCGTGGAAAAAGCATAAAATTCAAAAAAAAAGTCTAATTAGATCTATCTCGAATTTTTGAGAACCCTTTGAAAAGACGTTCAAGGGGTTCTCAAATCAAACAAAAAAGGAAAAAAAAACCTTCATTTTATGAAGGTTTTATGTTATCTAATCGTTTAGTTTTATGTTATGTAATCATTTAGATGGTAATGTAAATGAACCATAACTATGTAAACCTATTCCTAACAGATTGATACCAAAATAGCAGATCCAAATTATAAGAAATCCTATCGAAGCTACAAGTGCGGAATTCGTACCCTTCCAATTTGGATTTGTTCTACTATGTAAATATATTGCAAATATAGTCCAGGTAATAAATGCCCAAGTTTCCTTAGGATCCCAATTCCAATAGGATCCCCATGCCTCATTAGCCCATACTGCTCCACAAAGAATACCTATGGTTAAAAGAGTAAACCCTAGACTAATGACACGATAACTCCAAGAATCCAAACGCTCAGTTAATTGATATTTGTAATAATTTGGAAATGCGGGAAAAGAGGTGTTTTTTAAAGCACTTCTTTTTGCATATAAATATTCAATCTCACTAAAGAAAAATGTTTTAAGTAAAACATTTTTTTTCTTTTTAGAAAAGAAATCGAAATTCTTTCGAAATCTAATGATTAGAAGAGCGGCGGATAATAAGGATCCGCACAAAAGAGTTGCATAGCTTAGTAACATCATACTGACATGCATCATTAACCACTGAGATTGTAGAGCGGGTACTAGTATTGTGGATTGATGCATTTCAGTTAAAAGGCCCGACGTGGCAAAGCCTTGCGTTAAAATAGTACTTGGCGTAGTTATTGTGCTTAAATCATTTTTCGAGTTCTGTATCTTAGGAATAGTATGAAGAATATACAAAGCCCATGAAAGGAAGATCAATGACTCATATAAATTACTTAATGGAAAATGTCCCGAAGAAACCCAACGAGAAACTAAGAATCCTGTTATAGAGAAAAAAGTAGTTATCATTCCTTTTTCTGACAAATCACGTAATCCCCTAAGTTCACGAACTAATAAGGTTATCAAATGAATCGTAATCACAATGGAAATGGTTGAGAAAGAGATATGAGTTAGTATATGTTCTAAAGTTGCAAATAGCATAAGGATAAGGTCCCATTACAAAATTGGAAATTTCGAATTGAATCCATTTTCTAATCTATTGTATTCTTTTTCGAGAATGCCGCCACTCGGACTCGAACCGAGATGCTTGAGCACTGCTTCCTAAGAGCAGCGTGTCTACCAATTTCACCATGGCGGCTAACTTAAAATAATAGTGAACTTAAAAGAATAATAGTTATTTTCTCGCGAATCGTCGAGACTGGGAGAGGCCGTAGAATTTAGGAACATTAGAATTTCATCATTAACTACAAAGAATTTTGTATTTTATAAAAATTTATAGAATGAAAGTCTTTACGCTCTTATTAATATGATTTACCAGTCCTAAACTCATTTATATGGTAATTTTGGATAAGATTGGATAAGATAGGTAGAGGTTGTAAGTCCTATTGCAAGAATAGTCTACTTTTTATAATAGAATCCTCATATTTTTTTTATGAGGATTCTATTATAAAAAAAAAGTTCTTTGCTAGGAAAAGAATACTGAGGACACAATATACCAAAAATTTTTGGTCTATATAACGGATAACGGAGGGATTCGTTCTAAGAATATTGTACCGAGGAATTCAACACATAAAAGTACATTCATTAATTAATCCGAATTATTCATTCATATTAAATAATTGGAATTTCTTTGGGTTGGGATAGTTCAATTCGGATCGGATTATTCCAAAACCTTATTATTTGTTTGTTTGTTGCCCAGAAAAACCTTTTGGTTTTGCATGCTCATTGCCGCTAGAAAATGATCTTGATTTTGCTAAAGAATAAGATTGTACTATGGAAAAATAAGTCTTTTTCTTCCAAAGATTTTTACGAATACGCTTTTTTGACATCGAAGTACGTTTTTTTGGAACTGCCATTTTAAAATAAAAGAGGATTACTTTTTTCTAGTTGTATGTGAAAGACATCTATTGCCGCAAATCAATCCTTCTTTCTGTTTTTTCTTAGTATTTATACTTAGATACTGAAAGATACTGAAATTCGAAATTCCTTTTTTAGTTCATTTTGTCTAATGTGGATAAGACAAGAGTTTTTTAAGGCTTTCTATTTAAATCAATTTATATATAAAATATACTCCATATATAAATATATGGTATGGGGGATAAGCCTTCATATAAGATGGGGAAATAAAAAGAAGGTAAAATTCAATTAGTTAATTAAGTTCAGAACGGTATTTCATAATGGAATTCCAATCAAAAAAAAAAAATACTTAGTCTCTTAAACAAGACATTCTAAAACTTAGAGAATTCTAGTCATTAGGATTTCCGTTTTATATGAAATAAGCAATATTCGAGAATCTCCTATACTATAAATATAGGGTTTTCTTTGGAATTCAATCAATCAATTACGAGACAAGAGAGCTCCTTTATTTTAAGAGAAAGAAATACAAAAATGAATAGAAAGTAAAATGATTCAATCTTTTTTTGTATTTTAATAAATATTTTTTTTAACTAATAACTAGATAACGAAATTCTTTGATTCACTTTTTGAATTTAAGCAACTAAACCCATTCTTAATTTTTTAATATTTTAATGAGAGAAATTTTGAAAAATCTAGAATTCCAGTATTTTTTTTTATTCTTATTTTGCTTTTTTAATTCCTTTAGAGAGAGATAAGAGTAGGTTTGGTGAATCGGAAACAATTCAATTTTATATAAAAATTGAACTAAAAATTTCAACTCAAAATTGCTATTTCTTTTCTTATGGAACATACATATCAATATGCCGGGGTAATCCCTCTTCTCCCACTTCCAGTTATTATGTCAATGGGATTTGGGCTTTTTCTTATTCCGACAGCAACAAAAAATCTTCGTCGCATATGGGCTTTTCCTAGTATTTTACTCTTAAGTATAGCTCTGGTATTCTCAGTTCACCTGTCTATTCAACAAATAAATGGAAGTTCTATCTATCAATATCTATGGTCTTGGACCATCAATAATGATTTTTCCTTAGAATTTGGATACTTGATCGACCCCCTTACGTCTATTATGTTACTACTAATTACTACTGTAGGAATCTTGGTTCTTATTTATAGTGACGGTTATATGTCTCACGATGAAGGATATTTGAGATTTTTTGTTTATATAAGTTTTTTTAATACTGCCATGTTGGGATTGGTTACTAGTTCCAATTTGATACAAATTTATTTTTTTTGGGAACTTGTCGGAATGTGTTCCTATTTATTGATAGGCTTCTGGTTTACACGGCCAATTGCAGCGAGTGCTTGCCAAAAAGCTTTTGTAACTAATCGTGTAGGGGATTTTGGTCTGTTATTAGGAATTTTAGGTTTTTTTTGGATAACGGGTAGTTTAGAGTTTCGGGATTTGTTCAAAATAGCTAATAACTGGATTCCTAATAATGGGGTTAATTCCTTACTTACTACTTTGTGTGCTTTTTTATTATTCCTTGGTGCAGTTGCAAAATCTGCACAATTCCCTCTTCACGTATGGTTACCCGATGCTATGGAAGGACCCACTCCCATTTCGGCTCTTATACACGCAGCAACTATGGTTGCTGCGGGGATTTTTCTTCTAGCTCGACTTCTTCCTCTTTTCATATCCCTACCCTTGATAATGAGTTTTATTTCTTTAGTAGGTACAATAACGCTCTTCTTAGGAGCCACTTTAGCTCTTGCTCAGAGAGATATTAAAAGAAGCTTAGCCTATTCTACAATGTCTCAATTGGGTTATATGATGTTAGCTCTAGGTATAGGTTCTTATCAAGCTGCTTTATTCCATTTGATCACTCATGCTTATTCGAAAGCTTTATTGTTCTTAGGATCCGGATCCGTTATTCATTCAATGGAACCTCTTGTTGGATATTCACCAGATAAAAGTCAGAATATGGTTCTTATGGGTGGTTTAAGAAAATACGTTCCAATTACAAGAACTGCTTTTTTATGTGGTACACTTTCTCTTTGTGGTATTCCACCTCTTGCTTGCTTCTGGTCCAAAGATGAAATCCTTAGTAATAGTTGGTTGTATTCACCCTTTTTTGGAATTATAGCCTCTTTTACTGCAGGATTAACTGCATTTTATATGTTTCGGATATATTTACTTACTTTTGATGGGTATTTGCGTGTTCATTTTCAAAATTACAGCAGTACTAAAGAAAGTTCGTTGTATTCAATATCCTTATGGGGAAAAGGCATATCCAAAGGACTTAATAGGAATTTTGTTTTATCAACAATGAAGAGTAGAGTTTCTTTTTTTTCACAAAATACACCCAAAATTCCTGGTAATACAAGAAATAAGATAGGATCCTTTAGTACTCCCTTTGGGGCTAAAAACACTTTTGTTTATCCTCATGAAACGGGAAATACTATGCAATTTCCTCTTCTTATATTACTGCTTTTTACTTTGTTCATTGGATCCATAGGAATTCATTTTGATAATGGAATAAAGCGTAATGGAATATCGGAGTTAACCATATTATCAAAGTGGCTAACTCCTTCAATAAACTTTTTCCAGGAAAGTTCTAATTCTTCCATAAATTCATATGAATTTCTCACTAATGCAATTTCTTCTGTAAGTTTAGCAATTTTTGGTCTATTCATAGCATATATCTTCTATGGATCTACTTATTCTTTTTTTCAGAATTTAAATTTTCTAAATTCCCTTGTAAAAAGGAATCCAAAAAAGAACTTTTTGGATGAAGTAAAAAAAAATATATACAGTTGGTCATATAATCGTGGTTATA